ATGGCTGTTCCAAAAAACGTGACGATTGGAATATTGTACGGATTTTTATCAACTTTATCTCTTGGTCCAAACTTTTTGTTCTCTTTAAGAACTTTTCTTTTTATCGGAATCCCAGAAGGCAAAGTCTTTGTTAGTGGATCTTTTGCAGGACAATTTTTAATGTATCTATCTATCTATTATGCTCCATTTTACCAAATATTAATAAAACCTCATTTAATGTCTTTAGTAGTTTTGCCTTACTTAGTTTCCCGTTTTTTTTTATATACAAAAAAACGGGAAATACAAACTGTTTTTTGCTCATTGCAAAAAAACTGTACTTTTTTTATAGATGGATGTCTTATTCAATTGCTTAACCCTGTTATTTTTGGCAATTCGACATTAACAAGACTTATTAATGTTTTTCTTTTTAGATATAGTTCTAATTTTGTTTTTGTTCTTTGTGTTTTTTGTGGCTATGTTGGGAGTAATTTACTTTTGCTTCATTTTATAAAATCGCTATTTATCCGTTTGAACAAAAGTACATATACAAACTATCAAATAAAAAGATTTTGTGGTCTAATTTTTTTTTGTTATATCTATTGTTTCCTAGGATCAGTACGAATACCATGCTCTATCTATCCGTGGCGAACAAATTTCTCTTGGGTAAAAAATGATAACGAACAAACAGATCAAAGTTTAGTATGGGACCTTGAAAAAGGTACATCTTTAGAAAAAAAGAAAGAAGATAGTTTAGTCCAAAAAAATACTTTTTCAAAATGGAAAAAATTATGGCCTTTGGAGTGGCCTGTTTTATTTTTTAATTATCAGAGATGGATACGAAATACATACATAAAACCTGGCGTAAGTTTCTTACCTTTTCTAAAAGACCGAGTATCCCAATACTTTTTTGGTCACTGCTATAGTGACGGTAAAGAAAAGCTTTGTTTTACATTATTACCAACGAAATTTACCTTAGCTAAAAATTTAGAAGATTTTCAAAAAATTGATTCTCATAATGATAAAATATGGACAAATAATTTGAAAAATAGAAAAAATGTTTTATGGAAAGAATTTAGGAATAGAGTAAATAGAATAAATAAAGCCGAAACTCTAGCGAGAGAAGAAAACCAAAAAAGATATACAGTTACAGTTAAGCCAATTCGAGTCTATGATTGGGCTTTAACTTTTCAACCAACTATGATCAAATTCGTTCTCCAACGTATATACCAACTGATAAAAGAAAAAACTATACTTTGGCCTAAAAAAAGAAAAATGTGGATCCAGGAACGCGCGGGAAGTACAAAGAAAGAAGCATTGGAAAAAAAAATACAATTAACACTCTCTCGAGGAGAAACTTTTCAAGAATTTGAAGATCCTTTACTTTGTAGATCATCTCGTTTGTTAATGAAATATTATAAACTAGTAGAAAAATTATCGATGACAAGATGGAAAGCATTTGGGAAAGTATATAACGAGGAAAGAAAAAAGCGAAAAGAAGAAAGAGCAATAGAAATTTTATGGAATAAATTAGAAAAAAGATTGAAGAAAAAAGAACTACAGGAAAAAGAGTATAAAAATGTTTACGAAATACAAAAAGGAAGGGATTCAATTACTTTCGAAATGTTTCCTGAAGAAGAAGAAATCACACCTGAAGAAAGACTTCTTCTTGCTATGGGACGAATAAAAGAAAAATTAGATTTTTATGATACAGTAAAAACTCGTTTTATTCTTCGGTTTGAAAAAACTGAACAAGACTTAATTGAACAAATTATTGTTGAAGAACAACAAAAAAAAGAACAGATGATAAAAACTAGAATATTTTTTGATCTGTTAGATTTTTCTGATTATCAAAAGAGAAAAAATTTGCAAAACTCATATGTATATTACATAAAAAAGTCAAAAAATATAGTTTTTCATAGCTATTTTTATGGTATTAAAAATATTTGTAGTTCTTCGCTTGAAAAAGAGAACGAATATATTAAGCTTATTTTTATGGACTCAAAAAAAGAAAACGAGAAAATGCCTTGGAACTACTTTTCTTTCGATCATGTTCGTTCAATATTTCCTAATATTGAATCTTTTTCGCAATGGAAATATTTCAATTGTAAAGATCCTTTTTTTGAAAACAAAAAGAAAGAAAAAAATATAGTAATAAAAACTATATCACAAATAAATCGTAATAAAGTTTACACATATTTTCTGTTCAAGCTTCTTTATAAACAAATTAATGATAAAAACTTTCCCTATAAAAACATTATCAATTTGTTTTTAGTTTTGAAAGATAAAAATAGGCATTTAGTTTTTATCTATTTTGAAAAATTAGAATCGAAAATAATTGAGGAAGAAAAACTCAAAGAAACAAATAAAAGTAAAGACATAGAACTTAATTCTATACAAAACAAAGAGATGAACTTGTCTACCCCTTCTTTTCAAAAAATTGAAGAAAATGAAGTTCGAAAAGAACTACCTCAATGGGAATCTGATTTGATTCAAGATTTTTTATACGAAGAACAAACAAATAAATCAGATTTTCGCGCAGCTCCTTTAAAAAACGTAGGATATTATGAAGACGAATATGGCGATGATACAGAATTATTTGTCAGAGCTAAACATGCTTCGTGTAATAATCGTTTATACATGTTTAAAGGAAGCATAAGATCTCGAAAAGGAAGATCTATTAAACCTTTTCGTCTGAATTTTAGATCTTTAAAAAAACAAATACATTCTCCTGTGGTTTGTAGAATGAAAAACAAGTCCTATATAAATAGAAAGATAGACTTTCAGATAATTTTGGTTTCGATTCTAAATTTCCGTATTAGAAGTTTATGTAAAATGGTTGTTCAAGTCTTTTTAAAAATAAATAATAAGTTTATTGAAAGATTGAATCCATCAGCTATGGATAAACAATCAAAAATAGTGAAAAACCTAAGAATATCCGTGTATAAAAAAAAATATTATGCAAATTTAGCTAAATTGGATCATCATGTGTTTCATAGAATTAGGGGACCTTTATTAATAGCTCAAGCTTTCTTGAGAAGAAAACTAGTATTACCTTTATTGATTGGTATTAAAAATATCGGTCGCATTTTATTATTACAAGTTCCAGAATTTCAAGAAGACTGGGAAGAACTTTCTCAGGAAATTTATATAAATTGTACCTTTGACGGTATAGAATTTTCTGAAGAAAGCCGTCCAGGCAAATGGTGGGAAGATGGTTTTCAAATCAAAATTTTGAATCCTTTTCGTTTAAAACCTTGGCATAAACCGTTGGATACCAGTCATAGAGTTAAACCTACCTATATGTCGATAGGAGGATATGAAGTTTATACCCCTTATGGTAATAAGGTACGAACACTCGGTTTTTGGCAACCGCTTTTAGTAGAAATAAAGAAGAAACTTTCGGAACTTTCAGTAGATTTTAGTTTAACCTTTCCGTTTTTTAAAGAAGAAAACTTCTTCTCGAATATAAAAAGAGTTCAAGATCAAATTAAAAGTATTTACTCGAAAGAAACAAATATCCATTCTCAAAAAAGATTAAATCAAATTTGGTCTAAGAACAAGAACGAATGTTTTTCAGAAAAAAATATCCAAAAATCGAGTCATCTAGATCATAATACTTGGATAATTCAAATAAAAAATAGTCTCAATTGTTTAAAAGAAGACATTCAAAAAAAAAATCATGAATCATATGCTATACAAAACGAAATAGATAATTTAAGAAGAAAAAGAATTAATAAGAATAAGCAATTAGAGCAATCATCTTTGACGGGAAACTCAAAAAAAAACAACATTTCGAAAAATGGGCCACTAATCAAAAATTGGTTCTTTTTTTTGCAAAAATTTGATCAAATTTTTGATATTTATAGAGATGTTTTTTTTTATTTTTTGAAAAATCTTATTTATTTATCTAGGATTTATTTCACAAGACCTCTGATAATAATTTTTAAACGAATATTTTTTTTCAATAGAAAGCAAGTAGTAAACCTTTTTTGTCTTACTCATGATAAGAGACTTTCTCAAGCATATGTTTTCCACGATATATGGCGTTGTGTAACAAAAGATAAATCTATTTTAACACAGTTTTTTGAAACAAAAACTTCGTCGTATCCATTCATTAAAAAAAACATAAAAAAATTCTTATTAGATCCAAAAAGCGGATATAAAGAACCTCAACAATATAAGAAAAAGAATTGGAAACATTGGATAAATTGTTATGATCGTTACGATTTAAATTCAGAATTCTTATGGTCTTATATAGAACCTAATTTATGGAGAAGTAAGGTTAGTCAACAATGGAAAATAAAAAAGAAAAATTTCAAAGAAGACCAAATAGAAAAAAATGCTTTGATGCTTACATCTTACAAAAAAAAAATTCTGTTTAAGCTAAATAAACGTTATAGATTGAATCTTTTAGCATATGATTATCTTGATTTCAATAAAAAAGAGATTTCTAGGTTTTTTTTAGAAAAAAAAAGAATTGGGTTGTATTCACCAAAAGAATCTTTTTCTGATTCTATCTTAAATTATAAGATGGCTTTTCAAGACACTGAAGAATTTTTCAATGAATTATCAAACAAAATCAATAATGAATTATTCACACATTTCGAAGGAATTCTGAAATTTCATTTTATTTCCGAAACAAAAACAGAACAGGAAAAACGAGAGTTTGAGATATTTTTTATAAGATATTGGATTTTTTGTAGACGAAAAAGATGCCGTTTCTGGGAAGTATGCAATAATATGCCGTCAATACAGCTACTGAGTAAAAAAAAAAAATTGTTATCAACACAGGAACGAGTGTATTTTGAATTCATAAAACTACAGAAACGTGCCTTTTTCATTCAAAAATGGAGACAAGAACAAGCAAAAAAAAAAAAATTAATACAAAAAAAAAGACTTCTAAAGAAAGCAGAAAAGGATGGTATAGATGTAAAAAAGAAAAAAGAAAGTATACACAAAGAACTAGAAATTTTGGCAGCACAACAAAAACGATTAACAAAACAAGAAAAAAAAAGAAAATTGTTAAAAAAAAGGTTTGGTTATAAATGTGCCGAAATATCTACAATAAGACAAAATTGGATCGAAAGTAAAGCAGAGCAAGAATTATTAGACAAAATAATAGATAAAAAAATCGAAAAACGAAAGTATCTTGCATCTTATTTTTGTTCCAAAAAGAAAAAACAAGCGAAAGAACCTAAAAAAAACGAGAAAAAAAAAGAAATTAAAGAGGAAACAACATTAAATATAAGTAATACGTTAGAAAAACAAGCAATACTTGAGGAAAATTTAATAGAAAAAAGGAAAAAAATTACAAATAACGAGTATAGACACCGAGAACAACATTTACAGAAGTTATTAGATTTAATTGATGATCAAAAAGATGATGATTTGATAAATGAAGAGCGTGATGATGACATGTACAGATTATTTGCTAAAACTTTACACAAAGAAATTTTGTATTGGAAAAGTATGAAAATATCTTATACCAATTTGATTAAACAATTTTCTATTTTACGAAAAATGGCAAATGATCCCAAAAGAATCAAAGTTTTTGTTAATATATATTTTCAAGATATGCCTATTGAATTTTTCTTATTTACACATGATATGAAAAAATTAGATTTTCGTAATAAAGATATAAAAAATATAATACTAAAAAGAGTAATCAAACCTGTTTCACAATTACCTATGGAAAAAGTTTTAAGACGAAGACTTATTAATATTTCATTTTTATTTCCTAAAGAAAATTTAGAGAAACAAGTGACTGAATCTTTTTTGAAACTTAACAATTTCTTTCTTGAAGATATTTTTCTTCCAAAACGTCGTAGGGAATTTCGTATATTAAATCGTTTGAATTGTAAAAAACCGAAAAAAAAAAACGTTGAAGATAATTTTGATTTTAATCAAAATTTTAATCAAAAAATTACTAAAAATATATATTTAGAGTCGAAAATAAAAATGAAACAAACTCTTTGGCCTAGTTATCGTCTAGAGGATCTTCTTTGCATGAATAGATATTGGTTTAATACGGCTGATGGAAGCCGTAATTCTATTTGGAGAATACGTATGTTTTGTTTATTTTAAAAACTTGTAATTCTATTTTTAGAGTATTTTTTGCTTGACAAAAAAGTGTTATATTCAATATATTGATTGATAAAAGAAAAGGTAAAAACTTATATTTGAGTTGTTTTTATACAACAATTTGCTTTGAGCTGTTCGTTTTCTATTTCTTTTTTTATTGTTTTGGATACTAAAATGTCTAGTATCCAAACATACTATTTCCCCCCCCTTTTTTTTTTGTGTTTATTAAATTAGATCAGAGCAACAGGATTCGAACCTGCGACTTAAACACTCCGTGATATCAACGACCATCTAGATCAGGCTCCGTTTATTTTTTAATGAATCTATATCTAATTGGATATTTTTGTATTTTTATAATGAAAACAATTTTTCAATAGTTTTCTATTTATTTCTATTTAATATAGAAATAAGCCGCCATGGTGAAATAGGTAGACACGCTGCTCTTAGGAAGCAGTGCTTGAGCTTCTCGGTTCGAGTCCGAGTGGCGGCAAAACCTACTATTTAGTTCAACAGTTTAAATATGTTAGTTTTTTTTTTTTTTAGTTAAGGAGGACCCATGTTATTTGTAACTTTAGAACAAATATTCAATCAATTCTATTTTTCTCTAATTTTAGTAATTGCTTTTATTTTTGGGGGAATCTTTTTTTACCCAGTAAAAGAACTAAGAATTTCTGGGAAAAGAGGCTTAATTTTTACTTTTTTTTGTTTAACGATAGTATTAATAATTCGTTGGTTTTCCTCAAGACATTTACCATTAAGTAATTTATATGAATCTTTACTATTTATCTCATGGAATTCATGTTTGATCCAGATTATTCTGGAAGTTTTAAATCCTAATATTCGTTGGTTGGGTGCAATTACAACACCAAGTGCTATGTTTACTCACGGGTTTGCTACTTTAGTTCTTCCTAAAGAAATGCAACAAACCGAAACGGTAGTACCTTCTTTACAAACTCATTGGTTAATGATGCATGTCATTATAATATTACTTGCATATATAATTCTTTTATGTGGATCTTTAGCTTCTATTGCTCTCTTAATTTTGAGTTCAAAGGAAAAATTTTCTTTATCTCTTTTTTTATGTTCAAATATTAGTGTAGAAAAAAAAGAGAAAAGTTATTTTCCTTTTTTAGTAGAAAATTTCCGTAAACTTCAACTAATTCAACAATTAGATCAATTGGGTTATTATACACTATTTATCGGTTTTATCCTTTTAACTATAGGTATTCTTTCAGGAGCAGTATGGGCTAACGAAGCTTGGGGATCTTATTGGAATTGGGACCCAAAAGAAATTTGGGCGTTAATAACATGGCTAATTTTTGCAATCTATATTCATATAAGATTGAATAAAGGGTGGAAAGGTAAAAAACCAGCACTTGTAGCTTCTATTGGATTTTTGTTTGTTTGGATATGCTATTTTGGTGTCAATCTTTTAGGGATAGGTTTTCATAGTTATGGATGGTTCATTTATAATGGTTAATTGAAAAAGAAAGTAATCCAAGGTGAAAAAAACATCTATGTAAAAAGAGGTTTTTTCACCTTGGATAAACAAGACTGTTTCTTTTTAAGTTTTTACTTAATAAGCTAGTCCCATACTACGAGTGGTTTCGTTTTTTAAATAAACACGTACACTTAAAAAATCTGTTGGACAAGCAGACTCACATCTTTTACAACCTATGCAATCTTCTGTTCGTGGAGCAGAGGCTATTTGCTTAGCCTTACAACCGGTCCAAGGGACCATTTCTAAAACATCAGTAGGACATGCTCGTACACATTGCGTACAACCAATGCATGTATCATAAATTTTGACTGAATGAGCCATTTATTCTCCATATAATATTCTATTTTATATAAATAATATTCTATTTTTTTTTTTTTTTTAATCATCTTTTAATAAAATTTTATCTCTTTATTTTTGTTGTTTTAATGACTTTTTGAACCCTTGATATTCAGAATAGATATGATCGATAATCTTAAAATTACTAAGGATTTTTTTGAATTTCAATGCTTTTGCTCGCCAAAGCTTTTTGTTATTCCCAGATTTCCGTTTTTTTGGAACAGCCATTTTTTGTTTAAATAGATTTTGTAAAATGATAAATTAAGTTGAAAACTTATGATAAACAAATTAGTTTGGTTTGGAACCAAGTTTCTTTTTATTGTATAAGTAAAGAAGAAGTCGCTTCCGTTTGATCAAAAGTTTCCGCAGACTCCTTTGGGAGGAATAGTCTTTTTTATGTGTCCCGAGGTGTCTACTGAGTTTTTGAACTCGATTGGTGAAAAACCATACTTGAGATTCGATGGATCCTCTCTTTTTCTCAGGAATGGAAGAGAAATGAATGTCAAAAGTATTGATCATAAAAACAAACTTGAATCAAAGGGAAAAGTGGAATAGAATCATTTCCTGTATGTCTCCAAGGATTATGAAATATGTTAGTGTTGACGTTCCGATGGATCTTCTTATTTGTTAATTCTCACCAGAGTAGCCCGATCTAAGTTTTCTAAATTTTCATTCCGTCTTAGAGGACGGGTAATTAATTCAAGCACGTCTCTTGCATTGGAAAATCCATGAATCTGAGCAAAAGTAAATTCAATGGACCATTTTGTACTAATTCCTCTTGCCTCTAATGGGTTCGCGTGAGCCATTCCCGTGATGGCCAGGTCAGGTTGTAACTCCCGCATACGCCGTATTTGATTGGAATTGTCTGGTTTTTCCACAATTCGTGGTATTGGTATACACTTCTTTCTACAGGAATCACGTAAAAGTGCTAATTCAGCAGCTTGATATCTTTTATCCATATATGGAATGCCTATTTCATAAACGATCATTCCACATCTGATTAATAATCTTGCTAAAGAGACTTCTAGCAAGTTATCTCCCATGAAGAAGACGGATTTTCCCTGTACCAAATCAAGATAATCCTTGCAACTTTGCCAAATCTGTTCTTCTCTTTGCTCTAGACCCTGGGGTTCAATCTCCAAAACAGAACAAATCTTTTCAATCCAAGCCCGTGTCCCGTCCGGTCCAATCGGGAAAGGAGCTACAATTAATTCACAATTGTCCCGTCTTAGTAAAGTGGTTGCTG